GAATTAGCTTATCGACTCCACGAACAGTACTATAAGAATCAGTACTGAACATACCTCCTGTAATAGTACAAGCTCCCATAGCAATGACATATTTTGGCTCAGGCATTTGCTCATATAGTCTTACTAAGGAAGGAGCCATTTTCATTGTGACTGTGCCGGCTGTTAAAATTAGGTCCGCTTGCCTAGGACTCGATCTTGGTACCAATCCATAACGATCAAAGTCGAATCGCGAGCCTATTAATGAAGCAAATTCAATAAAACAGCAACTGGTACCATATAGAAGCGGCCATAAACTGGAAAGTCTTGACCAATTCGAAAGATCATTCAATGTAGTTGAAATAACTGAATTGGTAGTTGTTTTGTCAAGTAAGGGAAACTCAATCAAATCCATAACTGTCTCAATGTAATCTTTTCCTTCCTTTTTATTTTGATTGTCTGAATATTCAATTAAGACCATTCCAATGCTCCTTTTCGCCATGCATAAACTGAACCAACAATTGGGATAAGCACGAAAATGAAAGCTTCGATAAATACAGATACACCCAATACATCGAAACTCATTGCCCATGGATAAAGAAAGACCGTTTCAACATCAAAAACAACAAAAACTAGAGCAAACATGTAATAGCGGATTCGGAATTGTAACCAAGCATCCCCCATGGGTTCCATACCCGATTCATAACTAGAGAGCTTCTCTGGTCCTTCACTAACCGGGGCTAAAACTCCGGAAATTACAAATGCCAAGATAGGAATAACGCTTGATATTATTAGAAATGCCCAGAAAATATCATATTCGTGAAGCAGAAACATAAATGTACTCCTAGTAATGTGGAATAGGCTGAATTATTCGATTCGAATCGGAATTGTCAATTCATCCAGAGCTTCTTATCTTAGACGAAACAAGAATTGATTTTGATCAAATCAAACCACATAGCTTAGAGTTTGTTTGCTGTGGGGCATGTCTTGTTTTTTGCTGTGGGGCATGTCTTGTTTAAAGATTCATCTAATGGAATCCCACTTACATTTTTGATTTCGATTCTATTTAGATATGGTGTAAACGTAGGGTGCTCTTACACAAACAAAACTCTCTCAGTCTTGAGTTTTCTATCCTCTATAAAAAGGTAATAAAATACTAAAATATTCTATTCCTATAACTATAATAAATATCAATATCCTATAAAAATATCCTATAACCTATTTATTATTAATATAATATAAAAATATCCTATAATCCATTATAATCTATAATATAATAAAACTATAAAACTATAATATAATAAAATATGAAAAATATAATAAAATATGAAAAAATATTAAATAAAATATGAAAATACAATGAAAATACATAATTTTAAATACATAATCATAATTTTAAATACATAATTTATAATTAACATAATTTATAATTAAAATTATATAATAATATTAATAATATGAAAAATAAAAAAGAAATAGTAAAAAGTAAAAAAAAAAAAAAAATAGTAAAGAAAAGTAAATATCCTATAATTAAATACTATGAATACTATATTCATTAGAATACTATCTTCATAGTATATATATCTTCATAGTATTCTTCATAGTATATAATAATAATAATTAATAATAATGAAAGATAGAATGAAAGATTGTCTAGGGATTTCTAACATATTCTATTTATTCGAATCGAAGTATTCCTTTTTCATTAAAATCTGGGTAGAGGATCATTGCTTCTATTGATTTGATACGAATATTAATACATAATCTAATGCATCGAACGCTTTTTTATCCTTTCCGTGTCCTAAATTTCATTTCTATTTTTCTTAATTAATTTGATTCAATCCGTTGAATTGAGAGGTGACATATAACAACTTATATCTTTCTATATGGAAACTTTGAACCCCCACCTTCTCCGAAATAAATAAGAAGAATGGAGTTATTTCAGTGGAGTTAGAATGAAAGACTCATTTCATTCTATTTCGGACCAATCTCTAGTACTAATAGTATAGTACTAAACTAGATTACGATTTGGAATGAACCAAAATACTTGTTTGTTTTGGTACGGCAATAACACTTAATAATATAATGATAAGACCAAGCAGTGGGTTAGATTCTGCTACAAGAAAAGGTTTTACAGCAAACCTATACTAGACAATGAAACATAGCAAAATGTGGAGTAGTATAATCGACGGAATCATAAAAAAAAGATTTACATACCATTTTCGAATAGAAAAAATCACGCATTATCGAATGATTCGACAGACCAAATCAAACCCCCAAACCCACTCAACTCATAGAATATAGAAGAAGAAACGTTAATTCATTTAATTTAGGACCAATTCATTATCTCTCTATTATCTCTGAATCAATCAAAATCAATAAGGTTGCTCTTGTTCTGCCAAAAAATAAACGATTAGTGATTAGTCAGGGCAGGGGGCTTCTACAATACAAATACAAGACCCAAGACCAAGAAAGGAATACGTCCTAGACCCATGTGACTTAGGATTAGACTTGGTTGGGTCAG